TAAATGATGCGGAGAAGAGTAGTGACATTGATCCCCAAGAAGCCCGGAAAACTCTTGAAATAGCAGAAGCTAATTTGAGGAAAGCTGAAAGTAAGAGACAAACAATTGAGGCAAATTTAGCTCTCAGACGAGCTAGGACACGAGTAGAGGTTATCAATGCGATTTCGTAACTAGTTGGTGCGCCCGAATAGAATAATCAAAAGAATTTCTGTTTATACACCCTATTTTTATTTGGATTCTGCCGATTGAATACAATTCAATTCAAGCAAGTGGAATCGTATTCTGATGTAAGGAAAAAAGTTTAAGTTGAAATTCGAAAATCAAATCGAAGAGGATAGAAAAGATACAAAATAAATATCAATAAACGAAGGTGAGTAGAAAAACTTATTAGATACCATTGACCGTGGTATCTAATAAGTTCTACCTACTATTGGATTTGAACCAATGACTCCCGCCGTATGAAAGCAATACTCTAACCACTGAGTTAAGTAGGTCATTTATCATTATAACGAGAAACAAAAAGGGACCCATCACATCACATGGATGGATTATAAATCCAATATGAGACTTCTAAGCAATACCAATCAAAAAGATCAAAGAGATATGATGTGGGATCATGGAATATTCATTCTTGACAAGAAATTATCTACATAATATGATAAAATATATATATCACAAGGACAAGGGCTATAGCTCAGTTAGGTAGAGCACCTCGTTTACACGCGCGCCAATGTTTTTCAGAGGAGTCCATCATGCAATCAAAGGAATTGATCTTTTTGAGAAATTAATGTCTGACTCCATGACTTGTAGGGAACAAAACAAGAGAACAATAGCCTGACAAACGGTTGGTTCGGTCCGATTCGGGTGCCCTTTTAGGAACCAAATCGAATCCATCATTGATTTGAGATATTGATAAGGTGAATACTTAGTCTATTCAATGCTAGGCATAATGAGTATAAGGACCTCAAAAATTCTCTTTTCGCCCTATGAACCTTAAGGCGTATGAAGTTTCATATTTGATTCTTTAATCAGGATCAGGATGATAGAGACTCCATTTAACTTAGGTTGATCTAGGCCATAAGCAGACCTACGTCAAGATAACCCTTCTTTGAAACACTTTGGTAGTGCTCCTATATCAGAATCCTAATAATGAATTAGAGCACATGGAGCCATTTCCTTTTTTTTCTGTCAAGAAAAAATATGGTAGACTAACTGATATTTCTATCAGTTAATGAAAGAGCCCAATGCAAAAAAAAAAAATGCATGTTGGGTCTTTGAAAGAGTTCGAATCATTTTGATAAGAATTAGTTCGATCTCTTTTACCGAGAAGGTCTACGGTTCGAGTCCGTATAGCCCTAAATAATAATAATAAAAACAAAATTGAAGAAATACAAAAGTTGTATAGTTTTCATTTCCTCATTATTCTATTTCTTGTTGTTTGTAACTGACCGCTTGAGGCTGCTTGGTTCATCGAAATCAAATCATTCCCATAAGCTTGCTCGTAGGGGGCTCGTTCAGAGCAGAACATAAAACTGAAAAGAAAAGCACATTTCAATGGATTTAATTGCTATTTTTTTCTAATCTCGGATAAACAAACCCACTTTTCTTCAGTAATTAATAATCTTCGTATGTGAATTACATAGGAATTTGCCTCTTTTACTGTTCACAATCAAAGAGTTATTGATACTTCCTTTCTTTGGTATACTCACCTACTTTTAATTTGTGGAGTCAAAATCATGACATGAATCCGGTTAAAAACTCCAACGTAACCCAACTCAAATGGAATAGTAAGTCACATGGATATAGGAACAGATTACTGTAGTTGTTGACACGTCAGAGTTTAAAAAACGAATATCTTTTCAGAAACATAATTCATAAACATATAATCAAATAGATTATAGAATAGAATCAAAATAGATTGAATTTCTAATTCGAATATTAGAAATTCGAAACACAAATGAGAATTGGATTTTGAATTCCTTTTATTTAAACAAGTCCGAAGCGAGGTGAACACAAGAGAGTTTTGTTTGTTTTGTTTATATAAGAGATTTATACTTATACTATATTGAAATAAAATCGAAGGAAGTGTAATGAAACTCGGATTACAATTGAGAAATCTTAAACCGAGACATCACAACACACGAAACTATGCGGTTCGATCAAAATGAATTGTTGTTTTGACTAACCAGTTATCGATGACTTGACAATGAATTCCAATTCGAATCGACGAATTCGGTATATTTTCCCCATTCATAGGAGTTCGTCTATGTTTCTGCTTTACAAATATGATATTTTCTGGGCATTTCTAATAATATCAATCGTTATTCCTATTTTGGCATTTCTAATTTCCGCAGTTTTAGCCCCGATTAACAAAGGGCCAGAGAAACTTTCTAGTTATGAATCGGGTATAGAACCAATGGGTGATGCTTGGTTACAATTTCGAATCCGGTATTATATGTTTGCTCTAGTTTTTGTTGTTTTTGATGTTGAAACGGTTTTT